TTCCTTGTCTACTCGTTTCTTTAACAGTATTTTCCGTACCACAGCCATTAGGAATAGAGAATCCATATCAAAGAAAGGTCTAACTGTTGGAATAGTCATATATTGCTATTTGATCTATATCTATTGATCTATTGTGGTTAGTAAGATCGGTAAATTAGGTGAAGGTAAGGAAAGAGAGGGATTCGAACCCTCGGTAAGCAAAAGCCTACATAGCAGTTCCAGTGCTACGCCTTCAACCACTCGGCCATCTCTCCTACATAATGATTATGACCTAAAAACCGAAAATCGAGTGAATAATTCATTATTCATATTAGAATTAGATTATTGGGTAGGTACAACCAATCAATTCTAAATAGAAAGCGATAAAAATAGAAAATTGTTTTCTTATAAAAACTATTAAAAAAATTCTATTCATGTTTGCAAAAACAATGTTATCTTCTTTTTCTGATTATCTATTTAATCTATTTATACTATACCGACCGCATTAAATCAATAAATTAGAAATTCTAACGAATCGACTGAGCTAGGGTTCTATATTTTATAGACTATGGTTAATGGATATCTTTAGATCATGATTCTATTTAGACTACGATTCCATACCAGAAGAATTCTCAAATTGCTTTTTAGGCCTGTTATCAACAAAAATCCTTATCCCATCTATCTATTAAAAATACAAATTGATAAACAATTTTTTTATAGTTGATTGTCTAGTGATATCCGCTAAGTACACAAAAAAAATGGGCCCATTTTCATCATACAATGATTACTCGATTCGATCCTTTTTCTTCTTTGTATCATAATTCAATCAACTTAGGTTTTTCTAAGCTGTAACTTCAATCAAATAAGAATAGTTTCTTTCGTTGATAGACTATTCCAGTAAGATGGAATCCAATGCGGTTCCCAATATTTAGTTCTTAATTCTTATCAATCAATTCCTGTTCCTGTAATGTAAAAAAGAACAATTTGAATATTGTTTTTAATATTGGGCCATATTTTTTAATGATAATGAATCTGTTTTTATGTTATTTCGTACTGTAAAATTCTTTTCCTTGTGGGATCATTTTCCCCCGAGAAGTAATGAGAACAATGATAGAATGGATTGCTACCTATGTCTAGATCGCGGATAAATGGAAATTTTATTGATAAAACCTTTTCGATTGTAGCCAATATCTTATTACGAATAATTCCGACAACTTCAGGAGAAAAAGAGGCATTTACTTATTACAGAGATGGTGCGATTTGACTTTTTTTTGATTCTCGGTTTTACGAGAAATACACATGATTCGTGATCGGGAAAAAAAGAAAAAAATCTACGCTTGTAGAAGGTAAAGTTTGGAAATAGAACAATTCCTTCTGTCGTGTATCCTCGATTAATGCAGCCTCAGATGCTATGTTTAAATTCTCGATTCTAGTATTGAGCGAAAGGTTATACCTATAGGTTCGGTATTACGGGTCAATCCTAACCAATAGGTAGCAGAGGGGAAGAAGCACTACACCTAGAAATTAACAACACAAAAACTTTGTTATATTATAAATTATCCCCTTCTTTAGCAAGCTTGGGACTAAAAGAATGGTTGGGACAACAAACATCCATCTCGTTTGTATTTTGGATACCCGTATAACCATCGAAGGCTGTTGAAGTGACTAATTCCTGGACATTGGGAAGCGTTGAGAACAAAGAAATTGTTGGAGTTATCTTTTCTCTCTAGTAACAATACGTTTGATGTTAAGAAAAGATCTCTTGCAGGAAGGTTGGCTAGAGATTTCTTGTAAAAACACTAGCCCTACTTAGTTCATAATGAGAAGATTTTCATCTTCTTTATCATTTTATCATTATGCACATAAGGGAGGAGCCGTATGAGATGAAAATCTCATGTACGGTTCTGTAACGGAGATTCTGTGAATTGAATGACGACCGTAACGGATGTCAGCTCAATCCGAAGGGAATTATGCGGAAGCTTTACAGAATTATTATGAAGCTATGCGACTAGAAATTGATCCCTATGACCGAAGTTATATACTCTATAACATAGGACTTATCCACACAAGTAACGGAGAACACACGAAAGCTTTGGAATATTATTTTCGAGCGCTCGAACGAAACCCATTCTTACCACAAGCTTTTAATAATATGGCCGTGATCTGTCATTACGTGCGACTATCTCCACTATAGAAATAAAAAGTAAATAAAGATCAAATTCACTAGTAAATACTAGAAAAAGGGCTTTCTACATATGCATTGTCTAAAACAACGATTTTTATCAGCTGTAGAAAAGAAAGAAACTTCATAGAAGTTGAAATATGAAGAAATAGATATGCCTAGCTGTTTTATTCTATGGGTAAAGGATCTAATTGATAGAGTAAGCACCGTAAAGATCAATTAGTAAGGTTTTGCGCCGATACAAAAAAAACTGCTTACTTATGTCATGATGTGAGACAAATGTTAGGAATCCACTTATGTAATAGAGTCGATCCACTAAGATATTGAGCAGCGGTGTAG